CAGAATCAATTGGCAAGAGGTCAACGATTACGTGAGTTGCTCAAACAATCCCAATCAGACCCTCTCGCGGTGGAAGACCAGATAGCTACTATTTACACCGGAACGAATGGATATCTTGATGCGTTAGAAATTGGACAGGTAAAGAAATTTCTCGTTGGGTTACGTACCTACTTAACAAAGAATAAACCAAAATTCCAAGAAATTCTATCTTCCACCAAGATATTCACCGAAGAAGCTGAAATCCTTTTGAGAGAAGCTATTCAGGAACAGATCGAACTCTTTCTACTTCAGGAACAAATATAAAGGTAAATGGATCGCTCTTATTCTATTCTTCTCTATTCTTCATTTTTAGTACAAGAGAAATATTTGATAAATATTTCCGATTTGAATCATTTAAAAAGGAACTTTTATCCTTTTTAAAATCTAGTTCTTTTTTTCTATTCTCTATCTAGAATAGATAGATAGAAATAAATTGCGTCCAATAGGATTTGAACCTATACCAAAGGTTTAGAAGACCTCTGTCCTATCCATTAGACAATGGACGCCTTTCATTCCTATTTTCACTTTTTTATAAATTTATAAAAAAAAATGATTAGACGGATTTAGGGAATACAAAAAAAAGAAAGATGCATATTCAAATGGATAATGCATCGTTCTATCATATTAAGTTAAGGAATATATAGCGGGTAGCGGGAATCGAACCCGCATCGTTAGCTTGGAAGGCTAGGGGTTATAGTCGACGTTGGTTGATCATTTTAAACATCTCTAATTCAAAACCGAACATGATATTTTGGTTTCATTCGGCTCCTTTATGGAAGATTGATGTATTCCTACCAGATAAAAAAATGAGATCCATAACATCTATGTTAGCTTTTTACGAATGCATCTAAAGCTACTCGCTTTCTAGATGATCCCTCTAGAAGAGGGAGATTCTAGAAAATCTTTCTAGTCTAGTTACTTCGTTCCCTATTTCTACTCGTGGGATCCTAAGGAAAATTCTTTTGTTTCTACCGAGCTGAAAAAAGAAGACGAGGGTTCTAGTAAACTAAAACCATCGTTTTCTAGCTATTTAGCTTCAATCTGCCTTTTACAACGCCAGCGCAAAAAATTGAAGATATTGAAGATTTAGTTACGATTGAAAATTTTGTACTATGACCCATAGATCCTTTATTCATACTCATTCAATTGGAAGAATTGAACCAATCAAAAAAATTATGCTTCTCGACTCCATAATCCAATTTTTTATAATTTTTTATTAAAATTTTGATGGATAGAAATCGTGAAAATTTATATTCTTTCCTCAAATATCCTATTGAGGGATAAAGTATTAAATCTTTTTAAGAAATAAAGTTTTTGATTGGAATATGAAAAAAAATAAAGACCCCTTAACTATTTAAGTTGTTAATAGAACGAATCACACTTTTACCACTAAACTATACCCGCTATATATTCATTATTGGATATGAATGGAATATTTGTCCAACAAAGTAATAAAACACGGTCAGGATAGTATCAGAATCATTTAATTTAAAAATTACAGCATTAACACGTATTTTGTTCCGCCGCGGCACGGACTTGAAAAAAAAAGACTAGTAATTAGTACTATAATATTACTATATTACTAGAATACTCTTACTAGAACACTAGAATAGATTAAGAGTAGATATAGAATCTTACTATTTCAATATAGAATATTCTATATTAATTTCGTTGGAACAAAAAAAGTACTGGCCCGGCCAGTACTTAACTAGGCCGGGGAAATGAAGCTTTTGTAAAAAATAAAAGAAGTAAGGTATTCTTTTTATTGGAGAAATCCATTTTGGATCATTATTAAAAAAGAAGTAAAATCAAAATTGTTCTCAAAATCTTGACTTCATGTGTCATAACGTGTCATATCACATGAGAAATTTACAATTGGGAATGGGGAGAAATGGCTGAGTGGACTAAAGCGTCGGATTGCTAATCCGTTGTATGAATTTTTCGTACCGAGGGTTCGAATCCCTCTCTCTCCGACTCCCTTGATAACTTGAAATTTTAAAATTGGAAGAAATTTCGTTCAATTTTTTTATAAATTTTTTATCTTTATTTAGTATCTATTTATTGATACATTTACCTATGAAAAAATAAAGGAAAAACTCAAAACAAATATCATCTAATCTTTTTTTTATTCTTCACGCCCAGGATTACGCCCCGGATCATTAGATAAGAATCCGAAGATGAAGAGAGAAACAAAGAATATTACTACTGTGTAGACGAAGAGTTTAAGAGTAAGCATTGTACAATCTCCAAGATAAGATCATTTTTATTTAAGGAAATAGATCACCTATTTTACGACATACACTATACATTATTTTGATATGACACTCTAAAGATGAAAAAAGGAAGTTTTTTTAAATTCATTTTTATTAATTATATATATAATATAATAAGATTCCTTTTTCTTCGTTACCAAAAATTTCTTGCCATATATATATATATATAATTATATATTGTATGATTGTATGGGATCTTATAAAGGAAAGGTCATAACAAAAGAAGAAATAAGCTGATTAAAAATTATTGCCCCTTTATTGAAATTTTATAGAAATATATAGAAAATATAAGGTACCAGAATTTCGCTTTTTGAATCGAGGGTTCTTAATGTCAGATTTTTCTGATCTTATGGATTTTTAGAATAAAAATATCCTCTTTTTTATCGAAGAAATTAAGAATATGAATTGAATATAGATTTCCTTTTTATCGAAAACTTACAGCAGCTTGCCAAACAAAGGCTAATAGAAAAAAAAATAAAGGTATAACCGGCATAATTTCTACGATTGGATTGAAAAAGGCATAAGCCTCGGGCAATTTGGCGAAGAAAAAACTACTTGAATAAAGGGTAAAATTAAGACAGATACAGATGAAACTAAATATATTAAACATAACAAACATTTTTTTCTTGTTCTTAAAAATTAAAATGAAAAGAGAATAAATTATCAGATTGGATTTAGTTTTTTTTTAGGGGAAAATGAAAAAGGTAGAAAAAAGAAATTCTGCTTTTCTTTGACTTCTACCCAATAAAAAATTCTTCCTTACATTCTCCAATCAAATGAGAAGAAAAGAATTTTACTTTCATACAATATCTTAATTAAATTCTATGTAATGATCAATTCCTTTTTTTGATTATATATCTATTGTATTTCATCCTAGCGACAACATGTCCTATATGTATTTTGGTATTTCTTTTGGATGGTTATTGACGAAGAACAAAGAATTGTCTTAATTTTTATTAGACAAAAGAAAAATGGGGCGTGGCCAAGCGGTAAGGCAACGGGTTTTGGTCCCGTTACTCGGAGGTTCGAATCCTTCCGTCCCAGATAATTTCCGTCAGAAAAAAAATTATTCTCTATTGAAATTTCAAATTGAATGAAAAAATTTTCTGTGTAATATTGGATACAATGTTATCCAATTTGAATGAAAAAAATCTGAAGAAAATAGATTAATCATAAAATATATCTATTTTTTAAATTCTTTAGATTCATATTTTGTTATTAATATAATCTTCAAATTCTATATATTCAATATTGAATATTTATGAATATTGAAATGAAAGAATGAAATATTTAGTTATAGTTAGTACAGTATTTACTTAAAATGGTTAAAAATTTTTAGCTATTCATGGGGATTTCTTTTGAAGATGCAAATAAATTTGTTTCAAATTAATTTATTTTTTTTCATATAAAGAAAATCACATAAAAAAAAATATATTATAGAATATATATATATTTATATATATATAGGGTTAAATATAGGATTAAATTAAGCGAAAGACTTTCCGGATAAATATCTATCTATCCATAGATAGATAGATGTGGATTTTTATGTATCGGTTCAGTCAATGACTATTCATGATTCCATATTGAATCAATTGCATACGGTTTCAAATTCAAATAAAATAAGAGGATGTTATGGTAAAACTTCGTTTGAAACGATGTGGTAGAAAGCAACGTGCGACTTGAAGGACATGATTGGTTGTGGATTTTGACATCCACCATTTTCTATGCGAATGAAGATGCTCTTATCTCGACATAGTTTGTTCTGCTAGAAACCTAATTTCATTTGTCTTGAGTTAGTAAATAAAAAGACTAATGATATAGCATATGATGGAGCTCGAGCAAAACTTATTGATTCATTTATGGGGAGAATAATCTAGGGTTAGTGACAATTAATAAGTTAGACCAACTTTGTAAATATCTTATCAAAAATCTATGATCAATCTAAATATAATTAGAATAAAAATAGATATGTAAATATATTTCTAAATATATAGACATATAAAGGGATAAATTAAAATTTTAACAAGTTTGAATGAAAGAAAAAAAAGTAAAATTTTTTGATCATAACAAAGGAAAGGAATAAATCTTTCGTATTATTTTTCCCTTTTCCATAGAAAAAAAAAGAAAGGTATGTTGCTGCCTTTTTGAAAATGAAAAGGAGTAAGGATCATCGAAGTAATGTCTAAACCCAATGATTTCATATTTCACAAAGTGAAAAGCAAAGACAACGAATTCCGGAACAAGGAAACACTATTTTCATCTGTCTCAACAATTGGATCAGAATGAGTAAAAAAAAATATATATTCAAAAGGAGACAAAAAAGAGGTTAGAGACAGCTCAAAAAATTCTAAGGATTTCCTTTCGAATTCTTTAAAAACTACTTGAGTTAGGAGTACGAATGATATTTTTTTCTGTAAAGAAGCAAAAAGGCTAAAATTCTAGTCTAATTCTTTATGGATCTACTTATCTTTTTATTTTTATCTATATAGATATAAATTAGAATCATTTTTTCTTGAGCCGTATGAGGAGAAAACCTCCTATACGTTTCTAGGGGGGGCAACTTTTATCTACATCTATCCCAATGAGTCATCTATCGAATCGTTGCAATTGATGTTCGATCTCGAAGAGAAGGAAGAGATCTTCGAAGAGTGGGTTTTTATGATCCGATAAAAAATAAAACTTATTCAAATGTTCCTGCTATTTTATATTTCCTTGAAAAGGGCGCTCAACCCACAGGAACTGTTCATGATATTTTAAGGAAGGCAGAATTCTTTAAAGAAAGAATTTCCTTTTTTTTTACAAAAAAGAAAGGAAAAAGTCATCAATAAAAAAAAGGTAGACTAATTAGTACCTATCTTTTTGTAATTCTTTATTCAAATTCAAAGTTTTTTCTTGTTCTATTAATACTTATCTTCTTTTTATCTTGCTTCTTTTTGTGGAACCCCCCCAAAAAAAAGGGGGGGTAATCTTTCTTGTATTTGTATTGTACCTTTCTTTTTTTTTTCGCTCAAATTTATTATTTCTTCTTTATGTTGTGTTAATCCAACACAAATTTTTATAGAATTCCGTGAAATTTGTTTTCTAAAAAGTACATTTATATTGACAATGGTGTCTCGATCAAATATAATTTGATCGTAGAAAAATAGATCTTTTTATCCCCACTCCCTATTGGTTCTTTTCTTCACTTTAGGAAAAGTGAAGGGTTTGCTGGATTTCTTTTTTCTTTTGAATCTCTTGTTTTATTAACCTGATCCGCTTGATATTTTGTTATTTATATTTGTTGCTAATTCCATGTTTTGACGCAGTTTTGCAGTACAATTCCCTTATTTTTTTGATCATATCTACACTTCATCTTTATCTGGGTTGCTAACTCAACGGTAGAGTACTCGGCTTTTAAGTGCGACTATGATCTTTTACACATTTGGATGAAGTAATTCGTCTAGACTTTTGGTAGAGTTTATAAGACCGCGACTGATCCTGAAAGGTAATGAATGGAAAAAAAAGCATGTCGTAAAAAAAATAGAAAAAAGAATAATAGAATCATAGAAAAAGAAGAAATTGAATACTCATAATGGAACATCATAATTTGTCCTTTTTAGAACAATTTTGATGTTTAGTAAAGTATTTGGTCTAGTGAATAAATGGATAGAGCTTTATGGCTCTAATTTGAGTAAGACAAAAAAGAAACGAGCTTATCTTCTTAATTTGAATGATTACCCAATCAAATTACTAATTAGACGTTAAAAATAAATTAGTGCCTGATGTGGGAAAAGGTTTTCTTGTGAATTGTGAGTATACCTTTGATTCTTTTTTTTTTTATCCTAATTATTTTTTTAATATGGATTGGAGACGGATGTGTAGAAGAAATAGTATAGTGATAAAAAAATAATTTTTTTCCAAGGTCAAAAGAGTGATTTGGTTGCAAAAATAAAAGATTTTTACCCGCTTTCCTTCTTTTTCTTAATTTTTCTTTTTATTCTAGTTATATTAACAAAGAAACCCAAAATGGATATAAAGGGAAAAGAAAAAGATCTGTAGATTGGGCTCTCTATCTCCGGGGTATATATTCTTTTATTCTTTATTTGTTCTTACTTTTCTAGAATCTTTTACTTCTTAGATTACCATTACATGATTTACATCACAGTATAGTATATATAGTATATAGTAAAAGAATAAGATATTTTTATAAAATTTTTATACAGAATAATAAAAAAAAAATAGAGAATTTATAAAGTAACAGTAAAGACAGTGCAGAATCTATATATCAATACTAGAAAGATTCTAGATTACTAGATTCTTAGAATTATAAAATTTTAATAGTATTTTAGTATAAGATAAAAGATAGACTATATAAAACATAAAATGTACACAACATAAAATGTAAACATGCGCCGTTCTGACCATATTGCACTATGTATCATTTCATAACACAATTAAGTACCTCCCTTTTTTGGTTCCAGTAAAAATGTCTGTAAATGACAGAATTACAAAGATATTTAGATTTAAAAAAGAAACATTTTGTCAACAAAACTTACTATATCCGCTACTCCTTCAGGAATCTATTTACTCACTTGTTCATGATCATAGCTTCAAGAGTTTTATTTTTTACGAACCTGTGGAAATTTTTGGTTATGACAAGAAATCTAGTTTAGTACTTGTGAAACGTTTAATTAATCGAATGTATAAACAGAAATCTTTGATTTCTTCGGTTAATTTTTCTAACGAAAATGAGTTTTGGGGGCAAAATAATTTTTTTTCTTCTCATTTTTCTTTTCAAATACTATCAGAAGGTTTTGGAGTCGTTCTAGAAATTCCATTATCGTCGCGATTAGTATCCTGCCTTGAAGAAAAAAAAATACCAAAATCTCAGAATTTACGATCTATTCATTCAATATTTCCTTTTTTAGAGGATAAATTCTCACATTTAAATTCTGTATCAGATCTACTAATACCCCATCCCATCCATCTAGAAATCTTGATTCAAATCCTTCAATGCTGGATCAAAGATGTTCCTTCTTTGCATTTGTTGCGATTGATTTTCCACGAATATCCTAATTTGAGGAGTATCTTTACTTCAAAAAAATCCATTCACGTTTTTTCAAAAAGAAAGAAAAGATTTTTTTGGTTCTTACATAATTTTTATGTTTATGAATGCGAATATCTCTTTCTGTTTCTTCGTAAAAAG